TGCCGATATTCACTCTTTTTTCTTGTTCCTAGAAAAAAGAGTGAATTATTTTTTCCGTGAAAAATAAGTTCGGCAAGGTGAAATGGTAAATAATAAATAAAATGAATTTCATCTTCGTTTCTTACTTACTTTTCTTACTTACTTCTGCATAAAAAAATCGAAAAAAAAAGAGTCTCATATATTTATATCGCGAGAATCCCCCCTTTTTGGTAAAAACAAAATTTTCGCGATCATGTAGAAATACGAATAAGTCACTTAATTAGTTCGATGCTCTTTGCACTTTATTATAATAGAATTATCTATGTTATATATGTTCATTTAGATATACTTACTATAATTTTATTATATACACATCTTAGTGATTCTAAAATTATCTTTGTAATAATTACTAATAAACTAATTACTATTACGAATATTTTAAATAATTACTAAATTTAAATAATTACTAAATAGATAAATTAGTAATATCAGAATTCTTAATAGTAATATAAGAATTCTTAAGATATAATAATTAATAAGATAAGAATTAATACGAAATAAGAGAAAGAATTCGTATTCTGAAATATTAATATATTATTAATATTAATTATAAATTGAATATTAATTAAAGAATACTAAAAATATATAAATTGAATAAAAATATATAAATTGAATATTAATTAAAGAATACTAAAAATAGAAATAGAATATAGAAATTTAATAGTCGAAATACAAAATAGAAATTTAATAGAATATTTATTTCCAAGCTAGAATATTTCTAAATATTTAATTAATATTTATTTAAATAAATATTTATTTAATATTTATTTAATTTCATATTTATTTAATAGTATTCATATTTTAATAATATTAATTTTTAATAATATTAATATTTATTTAATAATATTAAATAATTAATATTTAATTAAATAATTAATATTTAATTTCATTTTTAGAAAATTTCTTATTTAATTATTTAAGAGAATATTAATATAAAAAGAAATAATAATATAACAATCGAAAAATATGTATAATTAGAATATATTATTAAATATTTAATAAAAAAGTTTATTAATAAATAATATAACATAATAATCTATTTAATAATAATATTCCAAAATGAATATTCAAAATAATATAAAAAAAAAATAGAATATATAAATATTCGAATAGAAATGAAATAGGAAATAGATAAATAGAATAATTAATAAATTTAATAAATATAGAATATTTAAATATAGAATATTCTAAATAAAAAAAAAAAAAAAATAATATAGAATTAATAATCACGAATTATAGTTATAGAATAGACTATTCTAATATAAAATAATATAGAAAATAATAAAAAAAAATATTCTAATAATTAGAATATAAATATTCTAATCTAAATATAATAATATCTAAATATAATAATATAAAAATTCCAATTTCGAAGCAAAAAATATTAGAAGAAAAAATAAACAGGTACAAATATTAAATTGAGGTGCCCATTCTATGACAATTCTCAACAACTTACCCTCCATTTTTGTCCCTTTAGTGGGCTTAGTATTTCCGGCAATTGCAATGGCTTCTTTATCTCTTCATGTTCAAAAAAACAAGATTTTTTAGATCCGATGGAAGTAGATCTCATTTATTTATTTTTCAAGGCCTAGACTTAGATCCTAATACAGATATCTAGTTAGTCTAATATGATTTAATATGATATAACATATTCTATATGTGTAGATAGGAGATCATAGTATGAGGCTACTTTTTTGTTAATCTAAGCTAAGGAATTTGATGAATTCCTCCTAAAGATTCACATCAAAATAGTGCGAGTTGATGGAAATTACTTCGGAAACAAAAAAAAAAACAGAAAGGCAAATCAAATGGGCTAGTCTCCCACTTACAATAAAAAGCAACTGGATCTAGTATGAGTTGGCGATCAGAACATATATGGATAGAACTTATAGCGGGGTCTCGAAAAATAAGTAATTTCTGCTGGGCTTTTATACTTTTTTTAGGTTCGTTGGGTTTTTTATTGGTTGGAATTTCAAGTTATCTTGGAAAAAGTTTCATATCTTTATTTCCCTCTCAGCAAATACTTTTTTTTCCACAAGGGATCGTGATGTCTTTCTATGGGATCGCTGGTCTATTTATTAGTTGTTATTTGTGGTGCACAATTTTGTGGAATGTGGGTGGGGGTTATGATCGATTCGATAGAAAAGAAGGAATAGTATGTATTTTTCGATGGGGATTTCCAGGAAAAAATCGTCGCATCTTACTCCGATTCCTTATCAAAGACATTCAGTCTATTAGAATAGAAGTTAAAGAAGGTATTTACGCTCGGCGTATCCCTTATATGGAAATAAGAGGCCGAGGGACTGTTCCTTTGACTCGTACTGATGAGACTTTGACTCCACGAGAAATTGAGCAAAAAGTCGCGGAATTGGCCTATTTTTTGCGTGTACCAATTGAAGTATTTTAAAATGAGCTGAAGAATTAACATTTTCGTAGCAGGAACAAAAAATCAAAGAGTCTTCTTTTTTTTATAGCAAAACTTATATAGCATAACTTAACTGGAATTTCTTCACAATATTGATGAACTAAAGAATATATATTATATATATATGTATCCGGAACAATTCCAATTAGAAAATCAAACTGTTTTATCTGCAAATTTTTTTATGCGTATGTAAATTCACTAAATCCAGTAACAAAACAAGTAAGAAATCAAAATAAGAGACTCAGCTCATAGATCAAAATAAAGCATTTAATAAAATAGAAAGAAATTATCTTTTTTTTATGTTCAATATTTGCAATTGATAGGTTACATATTGATAGATTCTATCTTGGAAATTATCTCTACGTTTTTTTGTCATTTGTCAGTCCAGATTTCTTTTTATCTTTTTTTGCCCTCCTTTACGAGCAAAGGGCTGGATCACTTAGATTCGAATGATAAGCTTTCTTCTGTCTTATTTTTCTTTTGCCACTCATTTTTTATTATCCCATCACAATATTCTTCATAAATCTTTCTTAATTATTAGTAATTATTCCTGAGGGATATGGGGAAATTGGCCATTTTTTTTTCGAAATATTTGTTTTGTTGATAGAACGGAATTTTTTTATCTCTAAATCCGAATTTTCAGTCGCTCTTGGGGATATATTTATCGAAAAGGGTGGATTGCTTCGAAATTGAACAATTGAGATATCTAAAAAGAATCCTTTTTTCTTCTTTTGTGTACTCGTTTTATTTTAGGTTATTTTTTTTGTATTCTTTCATCTTTCAAAATTCAAGGAATAACCACTGGCTTACAAATAAACAAATAAAAAGAGGGAATAGATTTATAAATTCGAAGCCGTGTAATAGAACTTAGGCTTGATAGAAATATTAGATCATATAGAATCGATAAATGAGGTGCGTTCATTAAAAATTCACATATGAAAAATGGAAAAAAAAACATTTATTCCCCTTCTATATCTTATATATATAGTTTTTTTTCCCTGGTGGATCTCCTTTTTATTTAAAAAAAGTTTTGAATCTTGGGTTATTAATTGGTGTAATACTAGTAAATCTGAAATTTTTTTAAATGATATCCAAGAAAACTTTTTTCTAGAAAAATTCATAGAATTAGAGGAGCTCGCTCGCTTGGACGAAATAATAAAAGAATATCCGGAAATACATCTACAAAAGTTTCCTATCGGAATCCAGAAACAAACGATACAATTGATCAAGATACACAATGAGGATCATATCTATACGATTTTGCACTTCTCGACAAATATAATCTCTTTCCTTATTGTAAGTGGTTATTCTATTCTAAGTAATGAAGAACTTTTTTTTCTTAATTCTTGGGTTCAAGAATTCCTATATAACTTAAGTGACACAATAAAAGCTTTTTCCATTCTTTTATTAACCGATTTATGTATAGGATTTCATTCACCCCACGGTTGGGAACTAATGATTGGTTCTGTTTATAAAGATTTTGGATTTGCTCATAATGATCAAATTATATCTGGACTGGTTTCCACTTTTCCAGTCATTATCGATACAATTTTGAAATATTGGATTTTCCGTTATTTAAATCGTGTATCTCCATCACTTGTAGTGATTTATCATTCAATGAATGACTGACAAATGATCCAAAAATCCAATTCGAATCTTTGTTATTTTATACATAAGCAAAATATTCAAAATCTTACTTTATTTTCTTTAGATTATTTTATCTTTACTGCAATATTCTTCTTTACTAATTTTCTCTTATTGTTATTGAATTTCTTTTTTTTTTTTTTCTATACATGACAGCCAAGCCAAGGGATTCTCTTCCTATATCTTATTTTTTAGTAAAAATTTTTCAGTAACTACCAGTATCGTGGATAGGGAACTATACTAGCGACCTACCTAATTTTATTGTAGAAATTTTCAGGATCAATGATTGGACCATGCAAACTCGAAAAACCTTTTCTTGGATAAAGGAAGAGATTACTTATTCGATTTCCGTATCACTTATGATATGTATAATAACTTGGGCATCTATTTCAAATGCATATCCTATTTTTGCACAGCAGGGTTATGAAAACCCACGCGAAGCAACTGGCCGTATTGTATGTGCCAATTGTCATTTAGCTAATAAACCGGTAGATATTGAGGTTCCACAAGCGGTACTTCCTGATACTGTATTTGAAGCAGTTGTTCGAATTCCTTATGATATGCAACTGAAACAAGTCCTTGCTAATGGAAAAAAGGGGGCTTTGAATGTGGGGGCTGTTCTTATTTTACCTGATGGGTTTGAATTAGCCCCTTCTAATCGTATTTCGCCAGAGATGAAAGAAAAGATAGGAAATCTGTCGTTTCAGAGTTATCGTCCCACTAAAAAAAATATTCTTGTGATAGGTCCTGTTCCAGGTCAGAAATATAGTGAAATTACCTTTCCGATTCTTTCTCCAGACCCCTCCACTAAGAAAGATGTTCACTTTTTAAAATATCCCATATATGTAGGCGGAAACAGAGGAAGGGGTCAAATTTATCCCGACGGGAGCAA